GTCCATGTAGCTTACGACAAAGCATGACACTGAAGATGTCAAGATGGCTGCCACAAACACCCGTGGACAAAAGACTTAGTCCTAACCTTACTGTTGGTTTTTGCTAGAGATATACATGCAAGTATCCGCATTCCAGTGTAGATGCCCTAGGCACCCTTATAACAGGACAATAGGAGCGGGTATCAGGCTCACCATAAACCGTAGCCCAAGACGCCTTGCACTTGCCACACCCCCACGGGTACTCAGCAGTAGTAAACATTAAGCAATGAGTGTAAACTTGACTTAGTCATAGCAACTGAGGGGCGGTAAATCCTGTGCCAGCCACCGCGGTTATACAGGAGACCCAAATCAACATTATAACGGCGTAAAGAGTGGTCACATGCTATCTAAGTAACTAAGATTAAAATGCAACTGAGCTGTCATAAGCCCAAGATGCCCATAAGGCCAACTACCAAAGAAGATCTTAGACTAACGATGGATTGAACTCCACGAAAGCCAGGGCCCAAACTGGGATTAGATACCCCACTATGCCTGGCCCTAAATCTTGATGCTCAACACCTACTAGAGCGTCCGCCCGGGAACTACGAGCATAAACGCTTAAAACCCTAAGGACTTGGCGGTGTCCCAAACCCACCTAGAGGAGCCTGTTCTGTAACCGATGATCCACGATATACCTGACCATTCCTTGCCAATCAGCCTATATACCGCCGTCGCCAGTCCACCCACACTGAAGGCCCAGCAGTGGGCGCAATAGTCCAACCACACTAATAAGACAGGTCAAGGTGTAGCCTATGGAATGGGAAGCAATGGGCTACATTTTCTAGATTAGAACATTACGGCAAGGGGGCATGAAATGGCCCCTGGAAGGCGGATTTAGCAGTAAAGTGGGACAATCGAGCCCTCTTTAAGCCGGCTCTGGGACACGTACACACCGCCCGTCACCCTCCTCAAAAGCGACCAAAGCTCCTATACCTAATAAGCCATACAAGCCAAAGATGAGGTAAGTCGTAACAAGGTAAGTGTACCGGAAGGTGCACTTAGAACACCAAGACGTAGCTTTAACTGAAAGCACTCAGCTTACACCTGAGAGATGTCTGATAATACCAGATCGTCTTGATGCCAGACTCTAGCCCAATCTACATTGACCTGGAATAACAAAGCTACTACCCACCACCTAACTAAAGCATTTACTAGTCCCAGTATAGGCGATAGAAAAGACACCCATTGGAGCGATAGAGATTACGTACCGTAAGGGAAAGATGAAATAATAGTGAAATAAACCAAGCTATAAACAGCAAAGATCAACCCTTGTACCTTTTGCATCATGGTCTAGCAAGAAAAACCAAGCAAAATGAATTTAAGTTTGCCACCCCGAAACCCGAGCGAGCTACTTGTGAGCAGCTATTGTTGAGCGAACCCGTCTCTGTTGCAAAAGAGTGGGATGACTTGCTAGTAGAGGTGAAAAGCCAATCGAGCCGGGTGATAGCTGGTTGCCTGTGAAACGAATCTAAGTTCACTCTTAATTCTCCTCCAAGGAAATCCATAGAACCCTAATGAAGCGAATTAAGGGCTATTTAAAGGGGGTACAGCTCCTTTAAAAAAGAATACAATCTCTACGAGCGGATAAATAACTAATAGTCCAAAACTGAATTGTGGGCCCTTAAGCAGCCATCAACAGAGAGTGCGTTAAAGCTCCGGATCTCAAAAATATATGAACTCTATGACTCCCTCATCATTAACAGGCTAACCTATATGTAAATAGGAGAATTAATGCTAGAATGAGTAACCTGGGTCCTCCCTCTACGACGCAAGCTTACATCTGTACATTATTAACAAATCACCAATATACGATCAATCAAACAAGCAGAGTATTAGGCATATTGTTAACCCGACAGAGGAGCGTCCATTAAGAAAGATTAAAACCTGTAAAAGGAACTAGGCAAACACAAGGCCCGACTGTTTACCAAAAACATAGCCTTCAGCAAACCAAGACAAGTATTGAAGGTGATGCCTGCCCGGTGACTTAGTGTTAAACGGCCGCGGTATCCTAACCGTGCAAAGGTAGCGCAATCAATTGTCTCATAAATTGAGACTAGTATGAATGGCTAAACGAGGTCTTAACTGTCTCTTACAGGCGATCGGTGAAATTGATCTCCCTGTGCAAAAGCAGGGATAACTACATAAGACGAGAAGACCCTGTGGAACTTTAAAAACAGCGACCACCCTACATCACATCCACACCCACCGGGTACACGCATACATAGGCTGACTGGTACGCATTTTTTCGGTTGGGGCGACCTTGGAGAAAAACAGATCCTCCAAAAATTAGACCACACATCTAGACTAAGAGCAACTTCTCAACGTGCTAATAGCAACCAGACCCAATATAATTGATCAATGGACCAAGCTACCCCAGGGATAACAGCGCAATCTCCTCCGAGAGTCCGTATCGACGGGGAGGTTTACGACCTCGATGTTGGATCAGGACATCCTAGTGGTGCAGCAGCTACTAAGGGTTCGTTTGTTCAACGATTAATAGTCCTACGTGATCTGAGTTCAGACCGGAGTAATCCAGGTCGGTTTCTATCTATGATGAGCTCTTCCCAGTACGAAAGGATAGGAAAAGCGGGGCCAATACTACAGGCAAGCCCTCGCCTTAAGTAATGAAGCCAACTAAATTACGAAAGGCTATCACATCCAAACCACACCCTAGAAAAGGGCACAGCTAGCGTAGCAGAGCTCGGAAAATGCAAAAGGCTTAAGTCCTTTAGTTCAGAGGTTCAAATCCTCTCTCTAGCTTCCCACAATGGCCAACTTCCCCATGCTAATTAACTTTATCATAGCTATCTCCTACGCCCTACCCATCTTAATCGCTGTGGCTTTCTTAACCCTAGTAGAACGCAAAATCCTAAGCTACATGCAAAGCCGAAAGGGCCCAAACGTAGTTGGACCATTCGGACTATTACAACCATTAGCAGATGGAGTGAAGCTATTTATCAAAGAACCAATCCGCCCCTCAACATCTTCCCCAATTCTTTTCATCATAACTCCAATCCTAGCACTTACACTAGCAATCTCCATTTGAATCCCTCTCCCAATCCCATTCTCTTTAGCAGACCTTAACCTAGGGCTACTATTTATGCTAGCAATGTCAAGTCTAGCAGTCTACTCCATCCTGTGGTCTGGATGGGCCTCGAACTCTAAATACGCTCTAATTGGTGCACTACGAGCAGTAGCCCAAACTATCTCGTACGAAGTGACCCTAGCAATCATCCTCTTATCCATTATCCTCCTAAGCGGGAGCTATACCCTCAATACCCTGGCAATTACCCAAGAACCCCTTTACCTTATCTTTTCATGCTGGCCACTTGCCATGATGTGGTACGTCTCCACGCTAGCTGAGACAAACCGTGCCCCATTCGATCTGACTGAAGGAGAATCAGAACTAGTGTCGGGATTCAATGTGGAGTATGCAGCAGGACCTTTCGCCCTGTTCTTCCTAGCCGAATACGCCAACATTATACTAATAAATGCACTAACTACCATCCTATTCTTTAATCCGAGCATGTTCCACCCACCCCAAGAATTCTTCCCCCTCATTCTAGCTACAAAAGTACTGCTACTGTCCGCAGGGTTCCTGTGAATCCGTGCTTCCTACCCACGATTCCGCTACGACCAATTAATGCACTTACTGTGAAAAAATTTCCTACCTCTGACACTCGCCCTATGCCTATGACACATCAGCATGCCAATTTGCTACGCGGGTCTACCACCATCCATATAAGCGGGCCTCAGGAAATGTGCCTGAATGTCCAAGGGTCACTATGATAAAGTGAACATAGAGGTGCACCAACCCTCTCATTTCCTAAGACTTAGAAAAGTAGGAATCGAACCTACACAGAAGAGATCAAAGCCCTCCATACTTCCTTTATATTATTTTCTAGTAGGGTAAGCTAAGTAAGCTATCGGGCCCATACCCCGAAAATGATGGTTTAATCCCTTCCCCTACTAATGAACCCCCAAGCAAAGCTAATTTTCGTAGCTAGCCTCCTTCTAGGAACCTCCATTACAGTCTCAAGCAGCCATTGAATCATGGCCTGAGTTGGCCTTGAAATCAACACGCTCTCTGTCCTGCCCCTAATCTCAAAATCTCATCACCCGCGGGCCATTGAAGCTGCAACCAAGTACTTTCTAGTCCAAGCAGCTGCTTCAACTCTAGTGCTGTTCTCAAGCATGACTAACGCATGGTACACCGGGCAGTGGGATGTTACACAGCTAGTCCACCCTACATCATGCCTGATCCTGACTGCAGCCCTCTCAATAAAACTAGGCCTAGTGCCATTCCACTTCTGATTCCCAGAAGTCCTGCAGGGCTCTTCATTAATAACTGGGCTCCTCCTGTCCACAGTTATGAAGCTCCCACCAATCACCCTCATGTATATAACTGCCCACTCACTAAACCCAACCCTCCTAGCCTCCATGGGCCTTCTCTCTGTGGCTCTGGGAGGGTGAGTGGGACTTAACCAGACACAAGTGCGAAAAATCATGGCCTTCTCCTCTATCTCACATCTGGGCTGAATGGCCGTTATTATCATCTATAGCCCCAAACTAACCTTACTGAACTTCTACTTATACGCTGTGCTAACCGCAGCCGTATTCCTGACTTTCCACTCAATCAAAGCCCTGACACTATCAGCGCTAATAACAACATGAGCAAAAACACCGTCACTTAATGCAGTCCTACTACTAACTCTCCTCTCCCTTGCCGGCCTGCCCCCATTGACTGGCTTCCTGCCTAAATGGCTCATCATTCAAGAGCTGACTAAGCAGGACATAGCCCCAGCAGCAACAGCTTTCGCACTGCTATCCCTGCTGGGTCTATTCTTCTACCTCCGTCTGGCATACTGCGCAACAATCACTCTTCCACCTCACATTACAAACCACATGAAGCAGTGACATAGCAACAAGCCCGTTAATGCCTCAGTTGCCATCATAACCACCCTATCCCTAATTATACTGCCTATCGCCCCAATAATTCCCACTATTGTCTAAGAAACTTAGGATTACATAAACCGAAGGCCTTCAAAGCCTTAAACAAGAGTTAGACCCTCTTAGTTTCTGCTAAGACCCGCAGGATACTACCCTGCATCTTCTGAATGCAACCCAGATACTTTAATTAAGCTAGGGCCTTCCCTAACACCCCTAGACAGATGGGCTTCGATCCCACGATACTATAGTTAACAGCTACATGCCCAAACCAACAGGCTTCTGCCTAAGACCCCGGTGCACATCTAGTACACATCGATGAGCTTGCAACTCACCATGAATTTCACTACAGGGCCGATAAGAAGAGGAATCAAACCTCTGTGAAAAGGACTACAGCCTAACGCTTAGACACTCAGCCATCTTACCTGTGACATTCATTAATCGATGATTATTCTCAACCAACCATAAAGACATCGGTACACTGTACCTGATTTTCGGTGCATGAGCCGGAATAGTAGGAACCGCCCTGAGCCTTCTCATTCGAGCAGAACTGGGTCAGCCAGGGGCACTACTAGGTGACGACCAAATTTATAACGTAATCGTCACAGCCCATGCCTTCGTAATAATTTTCTTCATAGTTATACCAATTATGATCGGAGGCTTCGGAAACTGACTCGTTCCACTAATAATTGGAGCCCCAGACATAGCATTCCCCCGAATAAATAATATAAGCTTCTGACTCCTTCCCCCATCCTTCCTTCTACTCATGGCTTCTTCTACAGTAGAGGCAGGAGTTGGAACAGGTTGAACTGTCTATCCACCACTAGCTGGAAACCTAGCCCATGCTGGGGCCTCAGTAGACCTGGCTATTTTCTCTCTCCACCTAGCAGGAATCTCCTCTATCCTCGGAGCAATCAACTTCATCACAACCGCAATCAACATAAAACCCCCTGCCCTTTCTCAATACCAAACACCCCTGTTCGTATGATCCGTACTAATCACCGCAGTACTACTCCTACTGTCCCTACCAGTCCTAGCTGCTGGAATTACTATGCTGCTCACAGACCGCAACCTAAACACCACATTCTTCGATCCTGCAGGAGGAGGCGACCCAGTCCTATACCAACACCTATTCTGATTCTTCGGCCACCCAGAAGTTTACATTCTAATCCTGCCAGGATTCGGAATCATTTCACACGTAGTAACCTACTATGCAGGGAAAAAAGAACCATTCGGATACATAGGAATAGTGTGAGCAATACTATCCATTGGATTCCTAGGTTTCATTGTTTGAGCGCACCACATGTTCACAGTCGGAATGGACGTTGACACTCGAGCATACTTCACATCGGCCACTATAATCATCGCCATCCCTACAGGCATTAAAGTATTCAGCTGACTAGCAACGCTACACGGAGGAACAATCAAATGAGACCCGCCAATACTATGAGCTCTAGGCTTCATCTTCCTATTCACAATCGGAGGACTGACAGGAATCGTCCTAGCAAACTCCTCACTAGATGTTGCACTACACGACACCTACTACGTAGTAGCCCACTTCCACTACGTACTATCAATAGGAGCAGTATTTGCAATCCTAGCTGGTTTCACACACTGATTCCCCCTATTCACTGGGTACACCCTACACTCTACATGAGCTAAAATCCACTTTGGGGTAATATTTGTGGGAGTAAACCTCACTTTCTTCCCTCAACATTTCCTAGGGCTAGCCGGAATGCCACGACGATACTCTGACTACCCAGACGCATACACACTATGAAACACTATTTCATCCGTGGGATCCCTGATCTCAATAACAGCCGTAATCATGCTAACGTTTATCGTATGAGAAGCCTTCGCATCTAAACGTAAAGCCTTCCAACCAGAACTGGTCAGCACAAATGTTGAATGAATCCACGGCTGCCCACCCCCCTACCACACCTTTGAGGAACCAGCCTTTGTCCAAGTACAAGAAAGGAAGGAGTCGAACCCTCATATGTTGGTTTCAAGCCAACCGCATATATACCACTTATGCTTCTTTCTTATAAGAGGTGTTAGTAAAACAATTACATAGCCTTGTCAAGGCTAAATTACAGGTGAAAACCCAGTACACCTCATCACAACCATGGCCAACCACTCACAATTCGGCTTCCAAGACGCTTCATCCCCTATCATAGAAGAACTAGTAGAATTCCACGACCATGCCCTAATAACCGCTCTGGCTATTTGCAGCCTGGTCCTCTACCTCCTGACTCTCACACTAACAGGAAAACTAACCTCAAGCACAGTCGATGCGCAAGAAATTGAACTTGTATGAACAATTCTCCCAGCCATCGTCCTAATTATGCTAGCCCTACCATCTCTACAAATCCTCTACATGATGGACGAAATCAATGAACCAGACTTAACCCTGAAAGCCATCGGCCATCAGTGATACTGATCCTACGAATACACCGACTTCAAAAACCTAACATTCGACTCATACATAACACCCACCGCAGACTTACCCCTAGGTCACTTCCGACTGCTAGAAGTAGACCATCGAGTGGTAGTACCCATAGAAGCCCCAGTCCGAGTCATCGTTACTGCCGACGATGTCCTACACTCATGAGCCGTCCCAAGCCTAGGTGTTAAAACCGATGCAATTCCAGGACGTCTCAACCAAACCTCATTCACCGCTTCACGACCAGGAGTATTCTACGGACAATGCTCGGAAATCTGCGGAGCTAACCACAGTTTCATGCCAATCGTAGTAGAATCCGCCCCACTTGCCAACTTCGAAAGCTGATCCTCTCTACTAGCATCCTAACCATTAAGAAGCTATGAAGTAGCATTAGCCTTTTAAGCTAAAGAAAGAGGGACACACACCCTCCTTAATGATATGCCTCAACTTAACCCAAATCCTTGATTTTTTATCATGATCATTTCATGATTTACCTACTCCATGATCATCCAACCTAAACTAACAGCATTCATCACTATAAACCCCCCATCTAGCAAGGCACCTACAACCCCAAGCACTACCCCCTGAGACTGACCATGAACCTAAGCTTCTTCGACCAATTTTCAAGCCCATCACTCCTAGGAATTCCCCTGGTCCTGATTGCAACAATATTCCCTGCCCTATTACTCCCGTCACCAAGTAACCGATGAATCGCTAGCCGACTCTCAACCTTACAACTATGGTTCGTCAACATAGTCACGAAACAACTAATACTGCCGCTAGACAAAAAAGGCCACAAATGAGCCCTAATCCTGACATCACTAATAATCTTCCTCCTGCTAACAAACCTACTTGGACTGCTACCATACACATTCACCCCAACCACCCAACTATCCATAAACCTAGCCCTGGCATTCCCCCTGTGATTCGCCACTCTCCTCGTAGGCCTACGAAACCAACCCACCATCTCTCTAGGGCACCTCCTGCCGGAAGGGACCCCAACACCACTAATCCCAGCTCTCATCATGATCGAAACAACCAGCCTACTTATTCGCCCTCTAGCACTGGGTGTACGCCTAACGGCTAACCTCACAGCAGGCCACCTCCTCATCCAACTCATCTCTACAGCAACAATAGCCCTATCCTCAACAATACCAGCGGTCTCCCTCCTGACCCTGCTAGTTCTATTCTTACTGACCATCCTAGAGGTAGCAGTAGCTATAATCCAAGCCTATGTCTTCGTGTTACTACTAAGTCTCTACCTACAAGAAAATATCTAACCATCAATGACCCACCAAGCACACTCTTACCATATAGTTGACCCCAGCCCATGACCTATTTTTGGAGCCGCCGCCGCCCTCCTTACTACATCCGGCCTAACCATGTGATTCCACTACCACACTCCGTACCTCCTAATTATCGGCCTGACCTCCACTGCTCTGGTCATACTACAATGATGACGGGACATTGTTCGGGAGAGCACATTCCAAGGCCACCACACCCCCACTGTCCAAAAAGGCCTGCGCTACGGAATAGTCCTGTTCATCACATCAGAAGCATTCTTCTTCCTGGGATTCTTCTGAGCATTCTTCCACTCAAGCCTAGCCCCTACCCCAGAACTAGGAGGCCAGTGACCCCCTGTCGGAATTACACCGCTCAATCCAATAGAAGTCCCCCTCCTAAACACAGCCATCCTGCTTGCCTCAGGGATTACAGTTACATGAGCCCACCATAGCATCATAGAAGCTAAGCGAAAACAGGCAATCCAGGCCCTCGCCCTAACAGTTGCACTAGGACTCTACTTCACTGCCCTCCAGGCAATAGAATACTACGAAGCCCCATTCTCCATCGCCGACGGAGTCTACGGCTCAACTTTCTTCGTAGCCACAGGATTCCACGGACTACACGTGATCATTGGCACTACCTTCCTACTGGTGTGCCTCCTACGCCTAATTAAATACCACTTTACACCGAACCACCACTTCGGGTTCGAAGCAGCAGCTTGATACTGACATTTCGTAGACGTCGTATGACTGTTCCTTTACATCACTATCTACTGATGAGGATCTTACTCTTCTAGTATATCAATTACAATCGACTTCCAATCCTTAGAATCTGGTTTAAACCCAGAGAAGAGTAATGAACATCATCCTGTTCATAATGACCCTATCCCTAGCCCTCAGCATCATCTTAACTGCTCTCAACTTCTGACTAGCCCAGGCAAACCCGGACCCAGAGAAGCTGTCGCCGTACGAATGCGGCTTTGACCCCCTGGGGTCGGCCCGGCTTCCATTTTCAATTCGATTTTTCCTAGTAGCAATCTTATTTTTACTGTTCGACCTAGAAATTGCCCTACTACTCCCCCTCCCATGAGCCATCCAACTACAAAACCCCACAACCACATTAATATGAGCTTCCGCCCTAATTGTGCTACTCACCGCAGGCTTAGTATATGAGTGAGCCCAAGGAGGATTAGAATGAGCAGAATAACAGAAAGTTAGTCTAACAAAGACAGTTGATTTCGACTCAACAGATTATAGTTCACACCCTATAACTTTCTTTATGTCCCTCATACATTTAAGTTTCTACTCAGCCTTCACTCTTAGTGGCTTAGGCCTAGCCTTTCACCGAACACACCTAATCTCAGCCCTGCTATGTCTAGAGAGCATAATACTAGCCATGTACATTGCCCTAACCATATGACCCATCCAAACTCAATCATCCTCCCACACCATTATACCAATCCTAATGCTCACATTCGCTGCCTGCGAAGCTGGCACAGGACTAGCACTGCTAGTTGCCTCTACCCGAACCCACGGCTCCGACCACCTACACAACTTCAACCTACTACAATGCTAAAGATTATAGTTCCAACCATCATACTCCTCCCTCTAGCCCTCCTATCCCCCAGCAAACACCTTTGAACAAATATCACAACACACAGCCTACTAATCGCCACCGCTAGCCTTCAATGATTCGTCCCAACATACTACCCAAACAAAGGCCTGACTCACTGAACCGCTGTAGACCAGATCTCCTCCCCCCTACTAATCCTATCATGCTGACTGCTACCACTCATGATCATAGCAAGCCAAAACCACCTAGAACAAGAACCCGCCGCCCGCAAACGAATCTTCGTCACAACAATTGTCCTGGTCCAGCCCTTCATCTTGCTGGCCTTCTCGGCCTCAGAACTGATACTATTCTACATCGCATTCGAAGCTACCCTAATCCCAACGCTAATTCTAGTCACACGATGAGGTAGCCAACCAGAACGATTAAACGCAGGTATCTACCTACTGTTCTACACCTTAGCCAGCTCTCTCCCCCTACTGGTAGCCATCCTACACCTGCATAACCAAATCGGAACTCTTTACCTCCCCATGCTTAAACTGTCCCACTTAACAGTATCCACCTCCTGAACGGGCTTAATGTCAAGCCTAGCTCTAATGCTAGCCTTCATAGTGAAGGCACCACTATATGGCCTGCACCTATGACTGCCTAAAGCCCACGTAGAAGCCCCAATCGCCGGCTCCATGCTACTAGCTGCCCTACTACTAAAACTAGGGGGGTACGGCATTATCCGAATCACCATCCTAGTGCCCCCATCAACAAACAACCTCCACTACCCATTCATTACCCTAGCACTATGAGGAGCACTAATAACTAGCGCTATTTGCCTACGACAAATTGACTTAAAAGCTCTAATCGCTTACTCCTCTGTCAGCCACATAGGCCTAGTAGTCGCCGCAACAATGATCCAAACCCAATGAGCAATTTCAGGCGCAATAATCCTAATAATCTCCCACGGACTGACCTCCTCAATACTATTTTGCCTGGCCAATACAAACTACGAACGTACCCACAGCCGAATCATGCTACTCACGCGAGGACTGCAACCAATTCTACCTCTAATGGCCACTTGATGACTCCTGGCCAACCTAACAAACATAGCACTACCCCCAACAACTAACCTTATAGCAGAACTAACCATTGTAATCGCCCTATTCAACTGATCATCACTAACAATCATCCTAACAGGCACTGCCATCCTGCTAACTGCCTCATACACCCTATACATGCTCATAATGACACAACGAGGGCCACTACCCTCTCACATTACATCAATCCAAAACTCATCTACACGAGAGCACCTACTCATAGCCCTCCACATAATCCCAATAGTCTTACTAATCCTCAAACCTGAACTCATCTCAGGAGTTCCTATATAGCAAGTATAGTTTCAATCAAAACATTAGACTGTGATCCTAAAGATAGAAGTTAGACCCTTCTTACTTGCCGAGGGGAGGTTTAACCAACAAGAACTGCTAACTCTTGCATCTGAGTATAAAACCTCAGCCCCCTTACTTTCAAAGGATAATAGCAATCCAATGGTCTTAGGAACCACTCATCTTGGTGCAAATCCAAGTGAAAGTAATGGACCAATCACTAGTCCTAAGCACATTCATACTCCTAACTCTAGCCACCCTGTCCACCCCCATCATCTTCCCACTTCTATCAGATAGTCTCAAAAACACCCCTGCCATCATCACCAGCACAGTTAAAACTTCCTTCCTAATCAGCCTTGTACCCATAACCATCTTCATTCACTCAGGGACAGAAAGTCTAGTATTTTTCTGAGAATGAAAATACATCATAAACTTTAAAATTCCCATTAGCCTAAAAATAGATTTCTACTCGCTAACATTCTTCCCAATTGCCCTATTCGTATCATGATCCATCCTACAATTCGCAACGTGATACATAGCCTCAGACCCGTATATCACCAAGTTCTTCACATACCTACTACTATTCCTAATTGCCATACTCATCCTAATCATTTCTAACAACCTCTTTCTACTATTCGTTGGATGAGAAGGAGTGGGAATCATATCATTTCTTCTAATCAGCTGATGACACGGCCGAGCGGAAGCTAACACTGCAGCCCTACAAGCCGTACTGTACAACCGGGTTGGAGACGTAGGACTAATCCTATGCATAGCATGACTAGCCTCTACCATAAACACATGAGAAATCCAACAGGCCACCTCCACAGCCCCAACCCCAACCCTCCCCCTTCTAGGCCTAATCCTTGCCGCAGCAGGCAAATCAGCTCAATTCGGCCTGCACCCATGACTACCCGCTGCCATAGAAGGCCCTACCCCTGTATCAGCCTTACTGCATTCCAGCACAATGGTAGTAGCTGGGATCTTCCTACTGATTCGAATACACCCCCTATTTAACAACAATCCAACCGCCCTAACCCTATGCCTATGTCTAGGGGCCATCTCAACTTTATTTGCCGCCACCTGCGCCCTTACCCAAAATGACATCAAAAAAATCATCGCCTTCTCCACATCCAGCCAACTGGGCCTGATAATAGTTACCATCGGACTAAACCTTCCACAACTAGCCTTCCTGCACATCTCGACCCACGCATTTTTTAAGGCCATGCTATTCCTATGTTCAGGGTCCATCATCCACAGCCTCAATGGCGAACAAGACATCCGAAAAATAGGAGGACTGCAAAAGATACTACCAACAACCACCTCATGCCTGACTATCGGAAGCCTAGCCCTAATAGGAACCCCCTTCCTAGCAGGATTCTACTCAAAAGACCAAATCATCGAAAGCCTAAGCACCTCCTACCTAAACACCTGAGCCCTACTACTAACCCTCCTAGCCACATCATTCACCGCCGTATACACCATGCGCATGATCCTGTTAGTTCAAACAGGATTCGTCCGAATCCCCCCTCTAACCCCAATAAATGAAAACAACCCTGCAATCCTATCTCCAATCACCCGACTCGCACTAGGAAGCATTACAGCGGGATTCCTAATCACCTCCTACATCCTACCCTCAAAAACCCCTACAATAACCATACCACCCTACATCAAAATAACAGCCATCGTAGTAACACTGCTAGGAATCGCCCTAGCCCTAGAACTGTCAAAATTAACCCAAACCCTAATTCGACCTAAACGAAACCCATTCTCAGACTTCTCTATGTCCCTGGGTTACTTCAACCCACTAGCACACCGCTTCGCCACAGCAAACCTGCTCGGCGGCGGCCAAAAAATTGCATCACACCTAGTAGATTTCTCCTGATACAAATTAATAGGACCAGAAGGACTAGCTAGCCTACAATTAATAATGGCTAAAGCCGCTACAACCCTTCACACCGGCCTGATCAAAGCCTACTTAGGGTCATTCGCCCTATCAATCCTACTTATCCTCCTATCAACATACCAAACTTAATCAATGGCTCTCAATCTTCGTAAAAACCACCCACTACTAAAAGTCATCAACGATTCCTTAATCGACCTTCCCACCCCATCAAACATTTCAGTCTGATGAAATTTCGGATCCCTTCTAGGCATTTGCCTAGCCACACAAATTATTACAGGTCTCCTGCTAGCCATACATTACACAGCAGATACCGCTTTAGCCTTCTCCTCCGTAGCCCATATATGCCGAGACGTACAATTCGGATGACTAATCCGAAACCTCCATGCAAACGGAGCCTCTTTCTTCTTCATTTGTATCTACTTCCACATCGGCCGAGGACTATACTACGGCTCATACCTGTATCAGGAAACCTGAAATATCGGAGTAATTCTCCTGCTAGCCCTAATAGCAACAGCCTTCGTAGGTTACGTCCTGCCCTGAGGACAAATATCATTCTGAGGGGCTACAGTAATTACTAACCTATTCTCAGCAATCCCCTACATTGGGCAGACATTAGTAGAATGAGCTTGAGGAGGATTCTCAGTAGACAATCCTACATTAACCCGATTTTTTGCCCTTCACTTCCTCCTCCCATTCGTCATCGTGGGCCTAACACTAGTCCACCTTACTTTCCTACACGAAACAGGCTCAAACAACCCACTCGGGATCCCATCAGATTGCGACAAAATCCCGTTCCACCCATACTACTCTATTAAAGACATTCTAGGCTTTGCCCTAATACTAGCCCTACTAACTTCACTAGCTTTATTCTCCCCAAACTCCCTAGGAGACCCAGAAAATTTCACGCCCGCCAACCCTCTAGCCACTCCGCCCCACATCAAGCCTGAATGATACTTCCTATTCGCATATGCCATCCTCCGATCAATCCCAAACAAACTAGGAGGAGTCCTGGCCCTAGCCGCCTCCGTCCTAGTCCTATTCCTTATACCCCTACTTCACAAATCCAAACTACGCTCAATGACATTCCGACCCCTCTCACAAATCCTGTTTTGAGCACTAGTCGCCAACCTCCTAGTACTAACCTGAGTTGGAAGCCAGCCAGTTGAACACCCATTCATCATCATCGGCCAACTAGCCTCATTCACCTATTTCACAATTATTCTAGTACTATTCCCTATCGCCAGCGTACTAGAAAACAAACTACTAAAAATCTAAAACTCTAATAGTTTATAAAAACATTGGTCTTGTAAACCAAAGATTGAAGATTATGCCCCTTCTTAGAGTTCCCCAAGTCAGAAAGAAAGGAGTCGAACCTTTATCACCAGCTCCCAAAGCTGGTATTTTCAACTAAACTACCTTCTGACCATCCCTTAAACTGCCCGAATGGCCCCCCGAGACAATCCCCGCACGAGCTCCATAACCACAAAAAGGGTCAATAGTAGCCCTCACCCAGCAATTAAAAACAGCCCCGCCCCCCGCGAGTAAAATACAGCTACTCCATCAAAATCCGACCGAACCGATGCTAAACCCCCATTATTGACCGTTTCCACGCTCATAAAAGACTCGAGAGATACTCCCAAAGCAATCCCAATGACTACCACCAACCCAATCCCCAACCCCTGGCCAACAACCCCTCAATCCACTCAGGACTCAGGGTAAGGGTCCGCCGCCAATGATACCGAATACACGAACACCACTAACATCCCTCCTAAATACACCATGACCAGCACCAATGACACAAAAGACACCCCCAAATTGACCAATCACCCGCACCCCGCAATAGATGCCACAACCAAACCCATCACCCCATAATAGGGAGACGGGTTGGATGCGACAGCTAACCCCCCTAATACGAAACAAACCCCTATAAATAAAACAAAACTAAGCATAAATTCCTGCCTGGTACTTACCCAGGATCTACGGCCTGAAAAGCCGTCGTTATTAAATTTAACTACANNANCCNTTATTCCCCCCCCCCCCCTTACCCCCCCCACGTATTTTACGTGGGTTATTTGGCTATGTATTACTTTGCATACAATTCTTGTCCACATCAGACATACTATTAATGTAGGATATTCCACATAACTTGTAATGCTAGTTCCAACGAAACTCAAATATCATCGCCCATATCAGCTCAAACGGACAGCTACACATCCAGGCACATTCCTATTTCAGGTGCATATAACCCAAATGATCCTACCTCATAAAGGGGACAAGCGTAACCCAAGATCGACAGTGCTCCACTGTACATACCCCCCCTCCAATATACGAGGAATATCCTAGTACTGTCATGAACCGTACAGTCCATACGTTTAGCCCACCTCCTAGGTGAAGATATTCTCCAACAGCCTTCAAGGACTCCCAAGCCAGAGGACCTGGTTATCTATTAATCGTAATCCTCACGAGAACCGAGCTACTCGACGTCAGTTCTACCCTCAGCGACCAGCTTCAGGCCCATACTTTCCCCCTACACCCTAGCCCAACTTGCTCTTTTGCGCCTCTGGTTCCTTTTTCAGGGCCATAACTTGCACCATTCCATCCTTCTTGCCCTTCACAGATGTCACCTTGTCGGCTGAATACTCCTCTATCTGCCTCGTAATCGCGGCATTCCGCCTCCCTGGCGCTTAGTTTCTTTTTGGGGTCTCTTCAATAAGCCCTTCAAGTGCGTAGCAGGAGTTATCTTCCTCTTGACATGTCCATCACATGACCGTCGAGCGGCTTGGTTGCCCGTAATGTACCTAGTGTCATGGTCTCATTGGATAACCCGTCACAAGCACTAGACATTGATGCACTTTGACCCCATTCATGGTGGGTCCCCCAGCTACCTATATAGTAGCCGATAATGTAATGGTTGGCGGACATATTTCTTTTTTAAGCAAACTCTAGGGATTTACACCTAAACCCAAGATTTTTGCGTTTTTTTTTTATCTTTAAAAAATTTTTGTTAATTTAACGAAATTTACAATCAAATTTAGCTATAAAATCCTAGATTTACCATTCATTCGTTTGCATTTAACTTTCCTGCTATTTTCACCTATTTACAACTCAACGAACGCTAATGATTTAACCATAATCAATCGTTCGTTCAACAAACATTTGTATAAAAAACATCTAAGTCGTAACTAAACCAAAAAATCAACAATAAAAGATCTTAAAAACACATCTTTTTATAATGACATTTTTAAACGATAAAAATAAAGCATCAACCAAACAATACAAACTGATATTTCCCTCATTTAAC